ATGGCAGTTCCAAAAAAACGTACTTCTATGTCAAAAAAACGTATTCGTAGAAATATTTGGAAGAAAAAAGGATATTTAGTTGCAGTAAAAACTTTTTCTTTAGCGAAATCGGTTTCCACCGGGCATTCAAAAAGTTTTTTGTGCGACAAACAAATAATAAAGTCTTAGAATAATCTCAATTGATATAGCCTAAAGAACCTCAAATTTTGTAAGATGAATGTTAACTAATGTATTTTTCTGTATTGAATTTCTCAATATTACTTAGAACTCACTGCTGTGATATATAGAATAAGAGTTTTTTGTATATTGGGTTCTAAGTATTATTTTTTTCCCTATCGCAATTGTACTTTTCTATTGTGAAAAGTACAATTGTGATAGAGATTGAAACTCTTTTGTTATATGCCTATCCCAAAACTTAATTGGTTTTGTAAATGGTATTCTAAATTATAAATTATATGCGCAATAAAGAATATTAATACTTTAATTTTAATATACTAAGGTATCGAAATCATTAGAAAAATAACAAATTATTTGTATTTAATGATGAAATTGTGATAGATATGAAATCCTAGTTATTTGATTTTTTTCATTGAAAAAAATCAAATAAATCTTTTTCATTTGAATCCATGAAATCGGATAAATGAAAAACAAATCATAAAAAAATAGAGAAAAAAAGACAATTCTTAGTTTTATACCTCAACCGAGAAAAAACTATGGAGTTCCAACTGTTTGGAGAAAACTTAGTTTCTAGTACATGAAAGTTGATTGTTAAAAAACCCACGACGATACTACCTAGGTAGGTATTTTATTGAGGATTCAAATATTTAAACCACAAACCAGTCTTTATTCATTGATTCTAATTAATGTTTCCTAAACTATATTGAATCCTTGAATCTCGACGATTCAACATGAATTGACTATTATTATTTCAAGTAAGCCGCCGTGGTGAAATCGGTAGACACGCTGCTCTTAGGAAGCAGTGCTAAAGCATCTCGGTTCGAGTCCGAGTGGCGGCATCTTCTAAAAGAGATACAATAGATCCTAAAATGTATTCAATTCGCGATTTCCAATTCTGTAATGGGACCCCTTTTATGATATTTGCGACTTTAGAACATATATTAACTCATATCTCTTTTTCGATCATTTCAATTGTGATTATGATTCATTTGATGACCTTATTAGTCCACAAAATTGTAGGATTACGTGATTCATCAGAAAAAGGGATGATAGCTACCTTTTTCTCTATAACAGGATTATTAGTTTCTCGTTGGATTTCTTCGGGACATTTTCCATTAAGTAATTTATACGAGTCATTAATCTTCCTTTCGTGTAGTTTCTTCATTATTCATATGATTCCCAAGATACGTAACCTTAAAAACGATTTAAGCACAATAATTGCACCAAGTACCATTTTTACTCAAGGCTTTGCCATGTCGGGTCTTTCAACTGAAATGCATCAATCCGCAATATTAGTACCTGCTCTACAATCTCAGTGGTTAATGATGCACGTAAGTATGATGTTATTGAGCTATGCAGCTCTTTTATGCGGATCATTATTATCAGTCGCTCTTCTAGTCATTACATTTCGAAAAAACATCAAAATTTTTTGTAAAAGCAATAATTTATTAATTAAGTCATTTTTCTTTGGTGAGATTGAATATTTGAATGAAAAAAGAAGTGTTTTTAAAAACACTTCTTTTCCTTCATTTCTAAATTATTACAAATATCAATTAACTGAGCGTTTGGATTATTGGAGTTATCGTGTCATTAGTCTAGGGTTTACCTTTTTAACCATAGGTATTCTTTGTGGAGCAGTATGGGCTAATGAGGCATGGGGGTCCTATTGGAATTGGGACCCCAAGGAAACTTGGGCATTTATTACTTGGACCATATTCGCGATTTATTTACATACTAGAACAAATATAAATTGGAAAGGTACGAATTCGGCACTTGTAGCTTCTATAGGATTTATTATAATTTGGATATGTTATTTTGGGATCAATCTATTAGGAATAGGTCTACATAGTTATGGTTCATTCACATAAACATCTAATTGAATAAACTACATGAAGAATACATAAGATAAAAACATCATCCCATATATAACGAAAGTTTGTTTTTATGAGTTTTTGAGAACCATTTAAATTTGAATGATTCCTTGATTCAAACGGTTCTCAAAAACTCGAGATGTATCTAATTACAATTCTTATTCATTTTATTTCTTTTTTCATTATACAGTACAGCAAACGATTTTCAAAATATTAAATTCAAAGAATTATAAGACTTTCCTTCCGTTTCATTAATGAAACACTATCTATGATAATAATTGGATAAGATAGCGTGTACCTTGTCAACTGATAACGAGAGAACAAAATCGGGATAAATACCAATACTTATTACGGGTAGAAAGATACAGATTGAAAGAAATAGTTCTCGTAGTCCAGAATCCCAAAAATTAGAGTTTGGAATATTAAATAACTTGTATCCATAAAACATCTGACGTAACATAGATAATAAATAAATAGGAGTTAATATCATTCCAATTGCCATTACAAAAGTAATTAGCATTTTTGACATTAAAAGATATTTTGTACTAGTAATTAGTCCAAAAAATACTACAAATTCCGCAACAAAACCACTCATTCCTGGCAATGCAAGAGAAGCCATTGAGAAGCTACTGAACATGGTAAATGTTTTTGGCATTGGGATAGATATCCCTCCCATTTCTTCGAGATAAACAAGACGTGTTCTATCACAACTCGTTCCCGCCAAGAAAAAAAGTGCAGCACCAATAAATCCATGAGAGAGCATTTGTAAAATAGCTCCATTGAGTCCCATGTCGGTTATAGAACCAATTCCTATAATTGTGAAACCCATGTGAGATACAGAGGAATAGGCTATTCTCTTTTTTAAATTACGTTGACCAAGAGAAGTTGAAGCTGCATAGATTATTTGCATTGTTCCTATTATCACCAACCAAGGAGAAAATATAGAATGAGCGTGGGGTAGTAATTCCATATTGATCCGAATCAATCCATATGCGCCCATTTTTAATAGGATTCCAGCTAAAAGCATACATGTACTGTAATGTGCTTCTCCATGGGTATCAGGTAACCATGTATGTAGGGGTATAATCGGCAATTTGACAGCATAAGCAATAAGGAAGCCAAAATAGAATATTATTTCCAATGCCACAGGATATGATTGATTAATTAATCTTTCAAAATCTAATGTTGGTTCATTGGAACCATATAAACCCATACCTAGAACTCCTATTAAGAAAAAAATGGAACCCCCTGCAGTGTACAAAATAAACTTTGTAGCCGAGTAGAGACGTTTCTTTCCCCCCCACATGGATAAAAGTAAGTAAACAGGAATTAATTCTAACTCCCACATGATGAAAAAAAGTAAAAAGTCTCGAGAGGAAAATAATCCTATTTGACCGCTGTACATTGCTAGCATCAGGAAATAGAACAACCGCGAATTTCGAGTAATTGGCCAAGCTGCTAAAGTTGCTAAAGTAGTGATAAATCCTGTCAGTAAAATGGGTCCTATGGAAAGTCCATCGATTCCTAGTCTCCAGTGGAAATCAAAAACATCTATCCATTTAGAATCTTCCTTCAATTGCATTAATGGATCATCCAATTGGAAATGATAACAGAATGCATAAGTCGTTAGAAGGAGTTCTAATAAGCATATACATATAGTATACCACCTAAACATCTTATTCCCTCTATGAGGGAAAAAGAAAATTGAGGAACCCGCGAATATCGGTAAAACAACAAGTATTGTTAACCAAGGAAAATAACTCGTGATAAAGACTAGATACATTTTGACCAGAAAAGCCCGTCCTCAAAATAATATATTTTGTCGAGCACGGGCTTTTGTCGGTAAAGAGGAATCACAAACGATTCAAGTGGAGTTTTTTGTAACGTATCAATAAGATAGAGCCATGCTGCGAGTTGTTTCAGGCCCTAAATAAACACGGACACTTAAAAAATCTGTTGGGCAGGCAGATTCACATCTCTTACAACCTACACAGTCCTCGGTTCTTGGCGCGGAAGCTATTTGCTTGGCTTTACATCCGTCCCAAGGTATCATTTCCAATACATCTGTGGGGCAAGCTCGTACACATTGAGTACACCCTATACATGTATCATAAATTTTTACTGAATGTGACATTGGATCTATAAAGTTTTGAACATAAAAGATTTTCGATCTGGTCAAATCAAATTAGTAGTAAATGAATCATATATTATATATTGTAATATTGTAGACACCAGACGAAACAGTGGTTTATTAAAAACAATCAATATATTTCTTAAATCAATCTGTTTATGAGAAAAGGTCAAGACACTTTGATTTTCGTTTCAACAATTATGATGATACGAGTTGCACATGCGAATTAAAATTAATTGGCCAACAAATCGGTCATCATTATTTCAATATAAATATAAAAATGCAATTCAATAAAATGGAATTGCATTTAAATTCAATAAAAAATAGTATTTCAATTCTATTAAATATTTTTATGTGTCTTTATTTAAATTATCTATGATGATTATCACTAATTATTCAACAAATTCGATTGATTAATACGAGTTGATTTTCTGTTACGATGGATCGACGAAACAATAGCAAGTCCAATAGCTGCTTCAGCAGCTGCAATGGCTATAACAAAGATTGAGAAAATGTCTCCTTTTAATTGGCGACTATCAAATATATCAGAAAATGTTACAAGATTGATATTAACCGAATTTAGTATAAGCTCAAGACACATAAGCGCTCTAACCATGTTTCGACTTGTGATCAATCCATAGATACCGATAGAAAATAAATAAACACTCAAAAAAAGGACATGCTCAAACATCATTGACTAACTCCTTATCAATCTCGATTCATTTCAATATGAACAACAATTCAACCGATTCAATTGATTAGAATAGAACAATTACACAACAAAAGAAGATATTGACGGTAGATAGATTTAACTAAAAATTTCTATTTATTTATTTAGAATTTAGTTAGAATTCTAAGAATTGGGAATCATTATAAGTTAAGTATTTTTATTGCTTATTGTCGAGCCATAGTAATTGCACCTATCAAGGAAACTAAAAGAATTATTGAAATGAGTTCAAATGGAAGATAAAAATCTGTTGATAAATGAATCCCAATTTGTTGAACGTTATTTATTAGGTCCTGTTCCATAATCTGGTTTGACCTTGCAGTCCAAATAATTCCATACCATGACGTATCTGGGATAGTAGTAATTAGTGAAAAAAGAATAGTTGTACAAACCATCAAAGTGACCCCATCTCCAATGGTCCAAAAATAGGAATTATTGGAATATTCTGAACCATTCATGAACATTACAGCAAATATGATCAAGATATTTATGGCTCCCACATAAATAAGGAGCTGTGCGGCAGCTACAAAATAGGAGTTCGATGAAATATAGAATAAGGATATACAAACAAGAACCAATCCCAATGAAAAGGCAGAATAAATTGGATTGGTAAATAATACTACCCCCAGACCCCCTAATACAAGAATTGACCCCAGAAATACAACAAGAATATCATGTATTGGTCCAGGTAAATCCATTATGTATAAAATACAAAATAAATAACTTTAACTATTTCATGACCTTACTTTAACTTTACTAAATAAATGGTCCAGGAAAGGAAAAGGGGTTACCCTATTTTTGTTTTCTTGTATATAATATTGTATATGATACATTTATAATTGAATTGAATTTGAATATGGATTAATGTAGATATAGATAAAATTATCGGGCCAACCTTACTTTATTTATATTTATCCGAAAGAAAAAAAAAGAAAAAAGTAGTTGAAATTTGCTATTTCGAAATCATCACTAAAAATATATTTTTAGTTTAAATCAAAGAGTGATTCTCAACAATCATTAGTTTTTATTTGTAGTTACTGACTACCCAAAATAAAAAGCTTGGATCCTTTATATCAAAACAAAATCTTAGTAATCGGTAATTGTTCTTGAATCAAAGGGTTTATCTTTGTCTATTTTTATTTGAGTCGAATTCATAACTGTTTGAATTGTATAATCTCCTATTATTGAGATTGGTAATCGACCCAAAGCAATTTGATTATAATTCAATTCGTGACGATCATAAGTAGAAAGTTCATATTCTTCAGTCATTGATAAACAATTTGTTGGACAATACTCGACACAGTTACCACAAAATATACAAACCCCGAAATCTATACTATAATTAAGTAATTGTTTCTTTTTAATATCTCTTTCAAATCTCCAATCAACAACGGGTAGATCTATCGGGCATACACGAACACATACTTCACAAGCAATACATTTATCAAATTCAAAGTGGATTCTACCCCGGAAACGCTCTGATGTGATCGATTTTTCATAAGGATATTGAATAGTTACAGGTAAACGATTTGTGTGGGATAAGGTAATTATGAAACTTTGACCAATGTACCTTGCAGCTCGTATTGTTTGTTGACCATAATTGATGGACCCAATTACCATAGGGAACATATTGTAGATATACATGAAAAATTTGACGTTTCTTTCTCTTGTTTGATAGAGATTATGAATCTAAAATAGTGTTATCGTATTCTCTTATTTATAATGAAAGAAGTTGGGAAGAAGTTGTTAATAACAGATTACCTAGAGAAATAGGTAAAAGAAATTTCCATCCAAGATTTAATAACTGGTCCATTCTCATTCTAGGTAAAGTCCATCTTGTTGTGATAGAAATGAAGAGAAACAAATAAGCTTTAGTTAATGTAATAAGGATACCCATTGTCATTCCAAAAATGCTGGCGATTTTTTTTATTCCGAAAAGCTCAGAAATGGATATATACGTAATAGGTAAATTCCACCCACCTAAGTAAAGAACTGTTACAAATAATGAAGAAACTAATAAATTTAGGTAAGAAGCAAGATAAAATAAACCGTATTTGATACCCGAATACTCGGTTTGATAACCTGCTACTAATTCCTCTTCCGCTTCTGGTAAATCAAAGGGCAATCTCTCACATTCGGCTAGAGAAGAAATTAGAAAAACAATAAATCCTATAGGCTGCCGCCACAGATTCCACCCCCAAAAACCATATTTTGACTGTGCTTCAACTATATCAACTGAACTTGAACTGTTAGATAATCATAGTCGATAATAACATCACTGTTCCCATCGCTATTTCAAAACCGTACGTGAGACCTCAGCTTCATACGGCTCCTCGATGGCCACAAAAAAAATGTAAGGATGGGTTCGGTATTATCACCATCTTTGGATGGATAGAATAAAGATACATCGGAAAGTCCCAAATTAGACCAATGGAATTCTGTCTGCTAGAATAAGAAAAAAAGTGCTTCCGAATTGATCTCATCCTTTACAATAAAAATTTCTCTTTGTTCGGTAATAACTTAATATTTCAATAAAATACTCCTTATATCAATCAATACAAAATAAAAAGAATTAGTCATTAGTTCATGAATCGTGATAAGAATTCAATATGTATGAATATGGATAGAGAAAAGAATAAATAAGGATCCCCCTTTTTTATTATTCATTCAATTACTACATTCCATTTCTTTTTTCCTGTTCTTCTGTCTCAGAGGAGGATACTCAAAAATAAAATAAAGAATTAATTCGTTCTTGATAGTCATTTCTTTAACCAGTGAATAGGAGCATACTCTAGATCGGAATCGTAGGGAAGTACTACTTGATCATTTCTACCAATTTCAAGTCCTTATTATGATTCGTTTTATGAAGAAATACCCCTTTTTTGATACCCTACATTATCTCCATTACTAATCCTTTGTGTACCTTGGTGTTCCTAACCGTCCACTGACTTTTGATTGATCCCCGGTATAGTAATACATATGAGACAGTAGTAGAAACTCCATACAGTTGATCTTTTGTTTGCGCCCGCTTCAAGATATGATGACTAATCAAAAAATCTTAATCTTGGGGTAAGCAGTTTACACTGCTTATTTTTACTTCAACTTTATTCTTGTACATAGGGAATGAGATTGTTTCTTCTTACTACAAATTTGGAAGCTGTTTAGTTTCACTCATATAACTATCTGGTTTAACTCATCAACCCGAATGCTGAATAAAAAAAATTAAAACATCTATTCAATACATTGAACCTCTTTCTTTTTTCTTTTATTTCTAGAAGAGAGGTTCAAAGTTCATATTCCAACGAATCACACGTAGAGATATTGATAACACACATAGAGTTAATGGTATTTCATAACTAATAGATTGAGCAGCAGCTCGTAGACCACCTAAAAAGGAATATTTATTATTCGATCCATATCCTGACATAAGAAGCCCAATAGGAGCAATACTAGAAATGGCGATCCATAAAAAAACACCTATACTGAGATCGGCTAAAACAAGACGATACCCAAAAGGAATTACTAAATAACTTAGTAGAATTGATATAACCGCTATAGACGGTCCCACACTAAACAAACGAATATCTCCTCGAGATGGGAGGAGGTCCTCTTTAAAAAGTAGTTTAGTCCCATCCGCTATAGCTTGAAGAATTCCCAACGGGCCAGCATATTCAGGCCCAATACGTTGTTGTATCGCTGCAGATATTTCTCTTTCTAACCACACAATTACTAGTACCCCCATTGTTATTCCCAATATAAGGGTCAAAATGGGTACAATCCATATTAGTCCATACACTTCTTTTAAAAATTCCGATGTATAAAAAGAATTGATAGTTTGTACTTCTGTCGTATCAATTATCATTTCAACGATCAACTTCTCCCATAATGATATCTATACTACCCAATATCGTCATGATATCAGCCAATTTCATTCTTTTAACTAGCTGAGGAAGAATTTGCAAATTGATAAAACCAGGTGGACGAATTTTCCATCTCCAGGGGAAAACACTATTATCTCCTATCAAATAAATTCCCAATTCTCCTTTTGGGGCTTCCACTCTCACATAAAGTTCTTGTTTCGACAATTCTAAATTGGGTGAAGGTTTTTTACTAAGAAATCTATATTCAAAATCATTCCATTCGGAATTCTTTGCTCTATCAAAGCGTCGTACTTCTAAATTTTCATAAGGTCCTCCAGGAATTCCTTCTAGAGCTTGTTGAATAATTTTTATGGATTCCTTCATTTCACCGATTCGTACTAAATAACGAGCTAATGAATCTCCTTCTTTTTGCCATTGGACTTCCCAATCGAATTCATTGTAACACTCATAATGATCAACTTTACGAAGATCCCATTGGATTCCAGAAGCTCGTAACATCGGTCCTGATAAACCCCAATTTACAGCTTCTTCTCCACCAATAATGCCCACTCCTTCAACTCGTTCCAAAAAAATGGGATTCCACGTAATAAGTTTTTGATATTCAACAACTCCTGTTAAAGAATAATCGCAGAAATCCAAACATTTATCTATCCATCCATAAGGTAGATCAGCAGCTACTCCTCCAATACGGAAATAATTATGCATCATTCGCATACCTGTGGCGGCTTCGAATAGATCATATATCAATTCCCTTTCTCTGAAAATATAGAAAAAGGGAGTCTGTGCACCGATATCCGCCATAAAAGGTCCAAGCCATAACAAATGAGAAGCTATACGGCTCAATTCCAGCATAATTACTCTGATATAGCTAGCTCTTTGAGGTACTTGAACATTTTCCAATTGTTCTGGCGCATTTACGGTTATTGCCTCTGTGAACATAGTAGCTAAATAATCCCATCGTGTTACATAAGGTAGATATTGTATAATTGTTCGATTTTCCGCTATCTTTTCCATTCCTCTGTGTAAATAGCCCAATATGGGCTCACAGTCAATAACATCTTCACCATCGAGAGTAACGATTAGTCGGAGAACACCATGCATTGATGGGTGGTGAGGCCCCATATTGACTATCATGAGATCTTTTCTTGTAACCGGTACTGTCATATCTTTTCTTCCTTAATTCATTATTCCATGAATTCCTCAAAACGAGACTCATCAAAACGAAAAATTGAATACTACTAAAAAAAATTAAAACGATTAAATTAACGAGTTTTTGGCTCTCGAATATCCAACTGACCAATTAATTTCTTATAACGTACTCTATTTTTCTTTGACAAATAAGCCAGCAACCGTTGACGTTTTCCTAGAATTTTTCGTAGACCTCTTTGTGATAAAAAATCTTTTTTGTGCAATTCCAAATGTGAAGTAAGTCTCCGTATCTTATTGGTGAAACTGAATACTTGAAATTCAACAGAACCCTTGTTTTCTTCTTTTTCTTCTTGTGGAATAATGGAAATGAATGAATTTTTGACCATAAAAAATTTTTCTATCCTTTTTCTTTCTTTTTCATGGATTTTTCCGATCAGGAAAAATAAAAAAAAAAGAATTATGCCGGTTATTTTAATCTAGTACACACATCTAGTACACACAAAAATTTGGATTTATTCATATACTACTTCTTTATTTTATCCAAATCAAATTGAAAATTTGATTTGGATAGAAAGGGATAATATGTTTCCACATTAACGAAAGAAAAGAATTTATTTCTATCTAAAAGGATTCCCCTAATTTATTTATTCCTATATCCAATTGAATGGATACACCATTCAATCTGTATCATTTACCAAAATATAACATAGCATATGCATACATCTTTCGGCTTTCATATACCGAAAATGTCGCGGAATATAGATATATATATGATATAGGAAATATACTATTAAATTAAATAATTCTAAATCGTGGATACATATGTATCCTTGACATACTGAAACGACTGCCATTATTGGTATCAAACCAATAGCGATTCATACAAGCTAAATCTTCTAATCGGTAATTGGGCCAAAGAACAAATTTGCATTTAATGAATTTATTTGTATCCGTATTAAGATGCTTGTCCTCATCCAAAAATTTTCCAGAGTTTCTTATGTTATTTTCATTGCAAAATAATGGATTTCTATTTCTATCCGTAACATTCCAATTATGGGAATTGAAACAAATTAACATTCTCAATTCTCTGCGACGTCTAGGAGATAGAATATTTTCGGGAACAAGGAAATCATAATAATTTGTGTCCCCATTCACAAGCATATTCCCATATCGTACAATGGGTTTATCCAAATTCCTCTTATCAATATATCTTTTTTTTATGCATTTTCTATTAGTTTGGTGTTTATTGTTCTCGACCAATGAAATACTTATAGTTTGATATATAATCAATTTTCCATCCCTTTTTATAGATAGACGAATTGGTTCGATAATTAATATTCCCTTTTTTATCAATTCTGTAAGAGCTAGATCTTTCTGAATTAGCATTACATCCAGATGCATCTCTCCTCTTTGAATCGAGGATATAGCAATTTCTTTTGGATTTATCAGTCTAAGTAAGAGACAATATACCTTGATATTATTGATCATTCTTTGGTTCAAGGAGTCATCCCATCTTAATTGAAAAAGGAAATATTTTTTCAGGAAGAAATCTAGTTCTGCTTCCTTGTTTTTCTTGGATTGTTTTTTCTTCTTACCTTTTTTAATGGTAATGTCTGATCTCGCATAATTCTCTTCAATATCTTTTTTTTTGTTTTCTTTTCGTAGATCTGATACAAGATTTACTTGGTCCTGTTGCTCATTTTTTTGTTGGTTGGAATTTTCTAATTTAAGATATTTTTTTTGATGAGATATCATCTGAGGATTATTTTTTCCATTTATATTGATGTTTTTATTTTGACTTTTATTTTTATAAAAATAAAAGTCAAAAAGAAGTAATTTGATTGGTATAATCCATGGTTTAATCTTATATGCATCAAAAAGTAAGACAAATTCTGGGAAGAACCAAGATTCTAGATTTGATATGGTATGATAAACTCTTTCTTGATTCATTCCCATCCAATTAAAAAAAATACTTTTTTGATTGGATGGGTTGATTTCTTGATGAATCATAAGAGAAAAAATATCTTTTTTTTTCAATTTGTTGTTGATTTTTTTTTCAGTCTTAGTATTTTTATCAATTTTGGTACCGATATGTGTATTGGTCCAGGTCTCAATATCGATATTTTTTCTAAGACAAAAGTGGAGAATTTGACAATCAAAATATTTTCTATCTAGATTTTTATGCGTATCAATAATATATCCTTCTTCTAGATAATCACTAATAGCTGTACTTACCAATACATAAAATGATTCGGATTTTGGTTTATTGAAATTATATGGAATTTTGTGAACCCCATTTACTTGTAATCTTGACCCATAAATATAAGAATCCTCCTTATCCCCATAGTTCATATATTTATGTGATAAAAGATCATATCTGTAGTGTTTTTTCCATTTTTCTTTTTGATTTGTCAATGAATCCGCTGCATAGTAATTTTGTTTCACGTAATGAATTAATTGGCTTTTTTCTTTTTTATATGAATCCGCTTTAATTGAGTCCTTATTTTGAATCCTATAACGTTGATTGATTCTATTTCGCCATTTTTGTGGTACTAACCGCGACCATTTGGTTTGAGATAAATTGTATTGATAATGCCCCTTTAACCAGTTTTTCCATTCAATCATTCCAGACTTATGAATTTTCTTATGTCTTGAATTGTAATCAAATATTCCTCGTGTCATACAATAATTCTTGATTTTATCCTTAATAAAAGGGTAAGTCCCCTGATATTGAAGTAGAGATTTCAATTGATACTTGTTAAGTAATTGGGTTTGTGATAATTTGTAAAATACATATGCTTGGGACAAGGAGGATAAGTCATAATACATTTTTGTACTATTACTAATATTAGTATTCGAAAAGGACTTTTTTATAGTGGAAAAAAAGTTCATTGTATTTTGATCTCTTTCATCAATTCCTTCCTGATTTGTTTGATCGTTGTAAACGGATTTATTGATTATTTTTTTTGTTGATTCAAAGAAAAGTTGGAAATAGATCCTGTGAATGGTAATCATACATAGCAAGATATCTATATATATATTTTCAATCAGAGATTTCATAAAATAATGTGATTTACGTATTAATCGTATATTTATTCTTTGGAATATCTGCCAAATATGTTTCTGTGATTTCGATCTTTTATCATCACAAGTTAGAATTATTTTTTTCTTGTCTTTTGTGATTCGTTCTATTTGATTCCTGATTGTGATTGTTCTATCAGAAAGATCTTTCATCTTTTTTTCTATGAGTGAATAATTTGTCCAATTCATGGATTGGATTTGAATGGTTGATTTGTGAATAATCTTATTATTTATTTCGGAATCTTTTCCATTTTCAGCCGTTTCATATACTTTCACCCTGCTCAATTCAAATAAGAATATTGGGTTTACTTTTTTAATTTCCTTCATTATTCGTTTTAGAACTAGAAGTATTTTAATGATCCATCTTGTTTTTTCTTTTGAAACTTTTAGAAGTAGAAATAAATCCTTTTTAACTTTTCTAACTTTTTTTTGGAGTTCTTTATAAATGGGTTCAAAAAAGGAAGGTCGTTTTCGGGGATTCCCAAAAGGGAATTCCGCTTCCATTCCCCAAACTGTTAAAAAACAAAAATTGTCTTTTTTTCCTTTTTTTTTTATTTGATCCCTAGGATGAGATCGTATTTTAGATCTTCGCCAAGGTTTCAAACAGAAAGGAAATAGAATCTTTATCTGAATACCGTCTGTTAACCAATCTTTGGGAAATTCTGTTTCTGATAATTGAACACCATTATAAGTGCATTTAACATGCATTTCTCTATTCCACTCCTTCAAATCCTCATACCATTCGGGGAATTGGAATAATAACATACGGCCAATATTTTTAGCAATTATCAATGAAGGCAATACAATGTATTTTCTAAGAAAAGATTGGGTTACTAACATCAAACCTCTTATTGCTTGAGCAAATATAATGCTATCCCAAGTTTCTGATATTACTATACGTTCATTTTCCTCTTTTTTTTCTTCGTTTTTTTTCTCTTTTTCCCTTGTCTCTTCCTCCTCAAAATCAAAATGTGAAATTTTCAATTCTGGTTCTCTCCCCAACGAATTCCTAAAAATGAGATTCATCATTTCAGAGATATAAAAAGAAGAAAAAAAAAATGTTTTGTCTATTCGATCCAAAAAAAGCGGAGAATGCACATTTGCTTGAAACATTTCCCAAATAACCGTTTTACGTCTTTGAGCACGCATGGATCCTTTGATTATATCCCGACGAAAATCCGATTGTTGCGAGTAACGTATCAAAGCCACCTCTTCTGCTTGATCACTATTATTAGTATTATTTGTAGTTGTAATAGGGTTGGTATTCTGATTGTTATCAGTATAAATTACTACGCGTTTGGCTTTTCTTGAACGAATTTCATGATCTTCCTTAGATTCTTCCTCCTTTTCTTCCTCCTGTTCTTCCAAATCATCAGTTAATTTGTATGACCACCGGGGAACCCTTTTACGGATTTCTTCTATTCCAATAGATTTATTTCTAATTATTGTTTGATCGTTTGGATCAGTTGTAATTACATCGAATACCCATTTTAAAGCTTTTGTTTGATTTTCTAAATCAATTCTTGTTTGCTCTCTCAATAAAGAATATTTTTTAAAATGCAAAATGGGTGCAGGCTCAAAAGGAAATTCTTTGATTGAGGTTAAGGAATTACCAATATAATTCAGTAATGATTCCCTATCAGGCGGATTCTTTTGATGTTCAAATTTTCTGGAATAATTATAATTATTAGGAAGTAGCCCATAAATCTTATTTATCCAATTGATTTCTATGGAATCCTCCGTATCTGTAGAAGTGATTAAATCATTCATGATCATATATGAATAGAATTTTTTTATTGTTCCACGATATGGTCCCCTCAAAAAGGGGTCATACGTTTTGGGCAAGTATTTTTGTTCGTTTTCATCATTGCATAATCTGGTCCTTTTTTCGAGCATATCTAGAGCAAGAAATCCCTTTTCTTTTTCTAGAGCTTTTGTTCGACTTATTAATTCATTGTTCAAGTTGTACTTTTTTTGCTCATT